TGTAAATTCTTGTGTCTAGGATTCAAGTAAAGATTTTAGTTTTAGTAAGTAGTGTAAGGGATACCCAGACCTATCCATTCCCTGGAGTATTTACTAACTGGTCGGCGGGGGGGATATCTAACGAATTAGTAGTTAATAATTCTAATTGTGGAAAAGAAAGGCGGAATCTAGTTTGTATACAAACTCAAAAGAGTCTCTGAATACTCAGGTATTGGATTGGTTTATTATTTATTAAATTAAAATAATAGTCAAAAAATTTTTTGACTCTATACCACAGATTTCACTATTATTAGTAAACAATAATGGAATAATTTCTTCATATTCATAGAAATAGGGGACATAATTCACATGGATATTGTAAGTCTCGCTTGGGCTGCTTTAATGGTAGTCTTTACGTTTTCTCTTTCACTTGTAGTATGGGGAAGAAGTGGACTCTAGAAATACTACTTAACTTTAACACTTTAACTAAAAACTAATTAATTTAATTAAGTTTTTAGTTGAGGAATAAAACTGTATCATTTGTTTTATATTTTTTTCTATTTATAGATCGCTCCGAAAAGTGTTTTTCCATTTTTAAAGATAATAATAACAGAGATTTCAATAATTCCTGCGTTTCCATTTCGAAAGTAGATATAGATGATAGGAAATTGATTTCAAACGAATTTTTCTTAAATTTCACCAAACAGACTCTGATCCAATTTAAATTATATAAGGACAATGGGAAACAAGAGACCCGTTTTCTTTTGTTTTTCTATTTATTAAAATCTAAGATAAAGCCGTTCTCATATTAGTATAATCTCATATTTTAGTAGAATATTAAGTGTCTACGTACTTTCTAGAGGAAAGACAAGAGCAGAGACATGATGCTTGTTCAACAAGATATACACATAATAAGATCTTGATTCAGACGAGTTACATATTAGGGACTTTTTATTTTATTTTCGAAAATAATTTTTTTTGTGTTTTATCGATTCATTTCATATCATGTTTTAAGTGTTAAAAATGGATAAGGTTTTTCATTTCAAAATTCAAAAATAGAAATAGAAGAAGTTTCCATACCATAGAACTCTTTCGAGCATCTATCCGCCAGTCAATCAATTCAATTACTTTACTTCTTGGGTTGGCAATGCTAAAAAAAGATTACTAAGTTGGTTTTTTTATTCAGATATACCATACTTTTTTTCTTTCTTTGATTCTTTTGCTTTTGACAGATACTGGGGTTTCTATTTGAAAGAATCCGAAATTTAAGAATTAGAGCTGTAAAATAAACGTAAGGAACGAGTTTCCCTTTTGATTATTTCGGATTGATCAGAATCAATCCAAATTGATCAAATGGATGTAGCAAAAAAATAGAATTGGGATAGTTATGTACATAACATATATGAAGATATATATTGTGGATTGATCGATATTAAATTAAGTCTGTATTTTTTATTAGAATTTTTATAGTACAACTTCCTACACGAAAAACAAAAACATTAATTGAATCATGGTAGAAAGATTCATATGAATCTTTCTACCGTATTATATTATCGATTCTCATCGAATATTGCTGATTACAATTAATCAATGAAATTGTATTCTTTCTATTTTTCGAAGTCAAGTTTCATTCAAATTAATCATTTTGGCTGACCGTTTTTACATAAATAATAAGTAAAAAAGCAGTAGGAACTAGAATAAATAGTGCAGTAGCAATAAATGCGAGAATATTAACTTCCATAATCTCATCGTTTTTTTACTTCGCATTAACTCGAGATTTAATCCCATAGAGATGATAAAAATTTTACCTGTAAATTGTAATTCATCCTATATGAATTACATCTTCATAATATTGAATCAGATTAATATTATGAATAACAATATCTGAGCTATCATATAAATTTGCCGTCGCGAATTGAATAGTATAACATAGGAAGATCTTTTATCCATACTGAACCCAAAAGATCCAAAAAACGAAAAAGGGGATTTGTCATCTAAAAAAAAATTTCGTTATTTATCATTCTTTTTTTATTCTTTTTCCATAACTTGGCGTCTTCCTTGTACAATTAATCATCTAACATCTAATGAACTAATGAAGTTTCCCTTTTCCACTTACACCGGTTACAAAAACCCCAAAACAATAACTAAAAAGGAAAAATTCTTTAAGAAAGAAAAAAAGAAAGGATTCTGCATTACTTCATTACAAAGGGTCTACAAAGGAAAGTATAAGATCCTTGCTTGATCTTTCTTTTATTTTATTCTTATTAATAGTAATATACTCCCTCCTTTTCTTGGGTTTATTACTAGGATGAAAGTGCAACGTGCAATTTGAATGAGAATGAGATAGAATGTTTCAAATTGAAATTGGTTAGTCATTGAGATGTCACAAAATTGGGTACAGAAAAAGGATTAATCTGAAACGTATTTTGTCAAGGGAATTTTGAATAAAAAATTGGGTTGTGTATTGTACAAAAAACAATTTCCCTTTGCGCATGTACTCTCGAGAAGCATATAGAATTCT